ATACTAGTCGGAACAGATATGTACTAGAAAATTTGAAACTTATTTTCTTAATCTCTAATTCAATCTTCTCTAAAGATACGAGGGGAGACAAGAAAAAGGAGACAAGAAAAATACGAAAGGTTTTCTTTATGGAGATAATACCAAAATATCACGTCGGCTCGGTCGTTTTTATCTTGATCCTTACGGGCCTCCTGAATCCTCTTTTTCCCTATTTTTTTCTTTAATTTTTTTGTATATTATATAGCTAAAATAGAATGTATTTTTTAGCTTTTATTTGTTGTTTTCTTTATTATTGATATTGATAGGAATTCTCTTGTTAAGACCCTATGAATCGATTAAAACATCAGATTCATACTAGAACCACGACGATTCAATAAAAATTCTAACCTAAGTCCAAGGAGTCTCTGAGTAAGAACCTTTGGATCATCACTTATTCCACGAATAGATATAATGACTATAAATCGAAAGAAAGGTTTTTGGAGTCCGGCCGCGAGGTCTGAATATTAAGTATGAATCATAGTTCAAATATTTCTTCATCTATTTCATATATTCCGTGTTCCGGATACTAGAATAAATATCCGACGAAGTAGAACCACCTCTATCAAATCAAGATGACAGACCCGTTCTCTGTACTATTTATAGGGTCAATTATAACAAGTCACACACTCATATTCCAGAAAAAAAAATTTTTCGCGGTCGAACTGCCAAAAAGGTAGAATGGGCTCAAGATACACGTTCTAAATGCTTATTTATTGAAAAACTACTAGGACTTTGAGGTTCTTATAGATCTAATTCATTGAAATTCCATCCAATAAAACGGAAGAATTATAAATCTCCAAAATAATAGATAGAAATATTGCAAATAGGGCCATTGCGACACCCATCAAAGGAGCTGTTCCCCATCCAGGGGCTACTTTACCATATTCCGAATTCAGTGGTTTTAATAAGTTCCCTACAGTAGTTGGTTTTGGACGAGATCTAGAACCATTCTCAACAGTTTGTGTAGCCATAAATCCTATTGTATTCATTGAGAGCTGTTGACTTTGTATACCCTTCCGTTGTAAATAAACGATCTTATCATAGATCTGTTGTGGTCTTGAAATTGTATAATAATGGAAACAGCAACCCTAGTCGCCATCTTTATATCTGGTTTACTTGTAAGTTTTACCGGGTACGCCTTATATACCGCTTTTGGGCAACCTTCTCAACAACTAAGAGATCCGTTCGAGGAACATGGGGACTAGTTTAAGTAATGAGTCCCCCCAATATTGGGGGGACTCATTACTTAAATTGAGATAATGAAAAAGAATATCATCTTTTTATTTACTTGAAACTTTACTTTTTAGTTGGAACTTTGGGCGGTTCTCTAAAAAAGATAGCGAAAAAAATTATACCTAGAGTCGAGACTAAGAGGAATGTATAAACCAATGCTTCCATAGATTCGATCGTGGTTTACAATTATAGCTTCCATACCTGTTGTTTATTTTTCTTTGTGATCATCTCCTGTAAAAAAGAAAGAGCAAGAGCCAAAAAAACAGTTATTCAATTCAAGATTTCTCTGGTACCCGAGAGATCTAGAAAGGAAAGAAAAAAGATCAAATCACAAAAATAAAAATACAGTCGAAAGACACCAAAGCAATGGTATATCAGACTGTCTGTCTTCTTGTAGTAGGATCCCCTAGTTTTTGGAATGCTCCAAATTCTACTTGAGCATCCAAATCTGGGTCAATACCGGCAAAAACATCTCTGAACAGGGTTCTAGCACCATGCCAAATATGTCCAAAGAAGAAGAGCAAAGCAAAAGAAGCATGTCCAAACGTAAACCAACCCCTTGGGCTGCTACGAAAAACACCATCGGATTTCAAAGTAGCACGATCTAATTCAAAAATTTCACCCAATTGCGCGCGTCTAGCATATTTTTTCACAGTAGCAGGATCACTATAACTGACTCCGTTGAGTTCGCCACCGTAGAACTCAACAGTTACGCCTACTTGTTCGACACTATACTTCGATTCTGCCCTTCGAAAAGGAACATCGGCTCTAACAATTCCGTCGCCATCCACCAACACGACCGGGAAGGTTTCAAAAAAGGTAGGCATACGACGTACAAAAAGTTCACGCCCCTCTTTATCTCTAAAGATAGGATGTCCTAACCATCCAACCGCTATTCCATCCCCATTATCCATTGAACCTGCTCTGAATAATCCCCCCTTTGCCGGATTATTGCCGATGTAATCATAAAAAGCTAATTTTTCAGGAATTTTAGACCAAGCTTCTGATAAACTTTGATTTTCGGCTAGCCCAGCACTAACTCTTCGATATATCTCTTGCTGGAAGTAACCCTGATCCCATTGATAACGAGTAGGCCCAAATAATTCGATTGGGGTAGTTGCTGAACCATACCACATAGTTCCGGCAACAACAAAAGCTGCAAAAAAAACAGCCGCAATACTACTGGAAAGGACAGTTTCAATATTGCCCATACGTAATCCTTTGTATAGACGTTGGGGTGGGCGGACGCTAAGATGGAATAGACCCGCCAATATGCCCAATGTACCTGCTGCAATATGATGAGAGGCTATTCCCCCCGGAACAAAAGGATCAAAACCCTCCACGCCCCACGCTGGATTTACAGATTGCACTTTTCCCGTTAGTCCATAAGGATCGGACACCCATATTCCCGGACCATACAAGCCTGTTACATGAAATGCACCAAAACCAAAGCAAGCCACCCCCGCGAGAAATAAATGAATTCCAAAGATCTTGGGCAAATCTAAAGAAGGTTTTCCTGTACGTTCATCACAAAATATTTCGAGATCCCAATACACCCAGTGCCAGATAGCTGCCAAGAAGCACAAGCCAGAAAACAAAATATGTGCCCCGGCCACACCCTCGTAACTCCAAATACCGGGATTCGGCATAGCCCCTCCTGTAATACTCCAACCGCCCCATGAATTGGTTATTCCTAAACGAGTCATGAAGGGTATAACGAACATACCCTGTCTCCACATTGGATCAAGAACAGGGTCAGAGGGATCAAAAACTGCTAATTCATATAGAGCCATCGAACCGGCCCAACCTGCAACCAGAGCTGTATGCATTATATGGACAGAAAGCAACCGACCGGGATCATTCAATACAACGGTATGAACACGATACCAAGGCAAACCCATGGAAATCCCCCTTAGATCAAATAAAAAAAGACACTACGTAACTTTATTGCATTGGAAAATACTATGACTATGTTATGGACCTCCCCTGTTCGGGGGATGGTTTAAGAGCAAGGGTTAATATTTGTTCTATTCTGTTGGTAATAATGGAACAATTTCGTTCGTAGAAACAAAGAGAGGCAGATTTATTCTATACTCAATAAGTACCAATATGCAATGGGGAGGTTTATACCGTTTTCTATGAGCGAATGTGTCCATACTTCTTCATCATTAGAAGGGCCTATTCGTAATAATTTTTTCTTATTCATTCTGTATTTTTTTTTATGAATTTTTCTAATATATGGATAAAATACGATAAAGGACAACATAAAAAAAAAAAAAACCATTTATTATATTATTACGTTTCCACATCAAAGTGAAATATAGTACTTAGTTATTTTTCTTTCATTTCATGCCTATTGGTGTTCCAAAAGTGCCCTTTCGAAGTCCTGGAGAGGAAGATGCATCCTGGGTTGACGTATAGTGCGACTTGTCAGATATATTGGGTCATACGGGATTTCCCCGTTCTCTCCCCCGATCGAGATATCCTCTGTTTCGCCCAAGAAAGATTCATTTAATCATCAAAAATTTGGAGCGTGAAGTGCAATTAGATCCATTTTTGGGGGGAATTCAAATTACTATTATCAATTAGAATAATTTATGGTTAGCTTAATGTAACTAAAAAACTGAAGTATCCAGGCTCCGTTTATAAAAAGCCCCGTTGGAAATAGATCTATCTATGATTACTATTTGTATCATAAAAGGTTTCTTTTTGTAAAGAGAAGCCATCTCAAATTCTTAATAAATCGAGTAATATGCATGAATACATCAAATTTTTGGCGGAGGGCGTAAAAATTGAAAAAGGGGAAGTCATAACAAAAGGAAGCGGTAATGGAAGCATTTGTCCTATATGTACAAATCGAAATCGGGCGGATCTTTACCCGGAGTAGAGCATAAACCTAAAAAGATTAACAAGGCCCATTCAGAAACAAGAAAACAGCATCGTGATTTGGATTGGATCTCGATGAAACAATATATCAATGAGAGGTTAATTCGATACGTTTAGTGACTTCTTTTTTTCTTTAGTATTATATATTCATTTCATTATATATATTAATATTAAAAATAGATTCTTATTTTACAAGGATATTATATGTAAAAGATAAAACCTGTCTTTTTTGAAAACTAGAAGAAAAGTCCTTTCGTTAGAAGTCAGAAAGATCCTTCTACAAATATGAACAAATAAAGAAGATTGGAATCTGCACATTGATTCTTTTTTTTTTGTTGAACCGTATGCACCAAAAGGCGCCTGTACGGTTCCTAAGGGATAAATTTTACCCTAATCAACCGACTTTATCGAGAAAGATTACTTTTTTTAGGACAAGAGGTTGATAGCGAGATCTCGAATCAACTTATTGGTCTTATGGTATATCTCAGTATCGAGAATGATACCAAAGATCTATATTTATTTATAAACTCTCCTGGGGGATGGGTAATCCCCGGAGTGGCTATTTATGATACAATGCAATTTGTGCGACCGGATGTACAGACAATATGCATGGGATTAGCCGCTTCAATGGGATCTTTTATCTTGGCCGGAGGAGAAATTACCAAACGTCTAGCATTCCCTCACGCTTGGCGCCAACGAGGTTTTTATTTGAGAGAAAAAAGACGACTATGCCTTCGCCATATGAATATGAATATTAAGTAATAATAGCATGGCACCTTTAATTCGATATCAAAAGAAAAACTTTTTATTGTTTTTTCAAAACATTAGATTATATATCGAGATAGTAGTATGAGATAAAAGGTATTTCCTATTTTGTATATTGAAAATTCCAGTTTAGCGTCACAAACTTTTTTATTTTCACACCGGGGGCTTAGTTTTGTTCTGAAAGAGTTCGAAAATAAAAAAACAAGATTCTTTTTTCCTTTTTTTTTTACAAAAAACAACTTTGGGATTGCTGAATCACAGATAAACCAAATAAGAATCTAATAAGAAATATATAAAGCAACGGAACCATCATAGTATTTTGGAACTCCTATGAAAGGAAGGGTGGTAATTTGATCATTTACCGATCTGGGTCTGATAGATCCTATTTTTTTTTTTGATGCAAGGTAAGGGTCAATTATAGAGCCGTATGCAATGCATAAAAGATGCCCGTACGGTTGTTCAATTCTGTCTTTTTTTATTCTTTATATTCTTTATCTTTCTTTTATCTTCATCATGCAAAATGGAGGAACCCCCTTTTGTTATACCATCAGGGTAATGATTCATCAACCTGCTAGTTCTTTTTATGAGGCACAAACGGGAGAATTTATCCTGGAAGCGGAAGAGCTGCTCAAACTGCGTGAAACTCTCACAAGGGTTTATGTACAAAGAACGGACAAACCCTTATGGGTTGTCTCGGAAGACATGGAAAGAGATGTTTTTATGTCAGCAACAGAAGCCCAAGCTTATGGAATTGTTGATCTTGTAGCGGTGGTTGAGTGAAAATAGCCCGGATTTTTTCGCGTAAATCCTCGATTTAAGATTTTATCTTTTTGCCGAATTTACTAGAAATGAAATAGAAGTATAATTCATAATCATCAGGTTAGGATTGATCTAAACCAGCCCATTATAGGTATAGGATATGATTCAAGATGCCAACTATTAAACAACTTATCAGAAATACAAGACAGCCAATCAGAAATGTCACAAAATCCCCCGCGCTTCGGGGATGCCCTCAGCGTCGAGGAACGTGTACTAGGGTGTATGTGCGACTCGTTCAGATCATGAGCTGGGATAAAAGAAAGAAAACCCTTTCCAGTCTCAATAATTAGTACCGTCGAATAGGATAGAATAGAAAAAGAAGTCCATTCAATTCAGTATCTAAAAAAAAAAGATAATCTATCAATTCTATTGTGTATTAAATTTATGGTTTCCGTTGGTGCAAATCCAATCACCTCAATTTAAGATGAGAAGCAATTCTCCATTGGTAGCAAATGGTTATCCATTAAGCGGAGGAAATCTTACTTAAAAACTTAGGTTCCCTCTTGCAAGAACGGACTAACAGGGTTAGCTACCCAGCCAACTTTCATAATTAAATGCCGTTACTGTGTAAGTAGATCTAATCGTGAAAGAACTATTACTGTATAATTCATGGGTAGAGCCAAAGAACGTTAACTATACAAGTTACCAATAACAGTGATTAAATGAAGTAAAGGCTCCGGTGTATAGAGAAAACCTCACCGTTTAAGAAGTTACCATAGAAACGAAGGAAGCCGCTATTTCTTTATCCAGTTTTTTTCATTTATTCTATTTTGATACTTAGTAAAATAAAATTTATTTTTTCGAAGTGAAATGGCTAAAAAAAATAAAAATAGTGGTCGGGAAGGTTATAGTAGCCAAAGCCATTGGAATTTTTAATTTATACATTGGAAAAAAGCTTTGTTATTAATAGACTAGGAGGGGGAAAAAGAATAACTGAAAAAAGGAAATATATTAGTTATTCGTCAAAGTTTCATTTATTCAATGACCAGAATTAGACGGGGATATGTAGCTCGGAGACGTAGAAAAAAAATTCGTTTATTTGCATCAAGCTTTCGAGGGGCTCATTCAAGACTTACTCGAACAATTACTCAACAGAGAATAAGAGCTTTGGTTTCGTCTCATCGGGATAGGGATAGGCAAAAGAGACATTTTCGACGTTTGTGGATTACTCGAATAAACGCGGCAATTCGTGAAATAGGAGTATCCTATAGTTATAGTAGATTAATACACGACCTATATAAGAAACAGGTGCTTCTTAATCGTAAAATACTTGCACAATTAGCTATATCAAATAAAAATTGTATTTATATGATTTCCAGTGAGATCATAAAAGAAGTCTATTGTAAAGAATCCACCGGAATAATTTAAACGAAGTTCCCCGGAGAATAAACTCCGGGAGGGTAGATTCAAAATGATAAATAAATATAAAAAAGGTAGTAAAAATGAATAAACACGCTCAAATAAATATTTATTCTTACCCGATTCTTTTTTGTCTTACGACACGATAATCAAATTTGCATTTTTCATTTTTTTCGAACAAAACATTAATTCGCCTTTGAGTTCGGATTGGAATTTTGATTCAAGTCAAGAAAGAGTAAGCCTATTTATTTCTGGCTCGAAAACCCGCAGTTCTGGCGGTCGACTCTGTTCTTTCAAATTGTTTCTCATTATTAAGAAAAGGTAACAAAGATAAAATACGAGCTTGTTTTATAGCAATAGTAATTAATCGTTGTTGTTTCAAGGTCAATCTATTCACCCGTCTAGATAATATTTTTCCTTGTTCGCTAATAAATCGACTAATTAAACTCATGTTTCTATAATCAATTCGATCCCCCGATTGGATCGGGGGCAAACGCCTACGAAAAGATCGCTTGGATTTAAGAAAAGGTCGCTTAGATTTATCCATGGTTTGTTTAGTTTATTACTTCTCCCGAAAATCCTATTTCGATCGGATCTAAAATGCATTAGAATAAATAGGATTTGGTTTGTTTATATTTAACTATGTTATATATATATATATATATATTATAATGCCTTTTTTCGCCTTTCTTGGAAGGGTTCTATAAATGTGCTCTATTCGATCTATTTCTTTATCTCCCCATGAATCGTATGTTTATAACAATATGGACAGAATTTTCTCAATTCCAGTCGATTAGGCGTGTTATGCCGATTCTTTTCCGTAATATATCTGGAAATCCCTGTTGATACCTTATTAACATCGTTTCGAACACAACTAGTACATTCCAAAATAACCGTTATTCGGACATCTTTCCCCTTGGCCATGATGAATCCCCCTTTGATTTTTGATTTACTCAACTCTTCTATTTTCGATCCGAAACGAAGAAGAAAGGAAGGAAAAAATAGAAGTTACTAACTTAAACTCCAATTATGAAAAATTTCGCTGCAATCAATATAAAAAATAAAAAAGAATGATTTATAAACTATATTTCAAATCACAGTAGTTCATTTGCATTTAAGTACCCTGTCCTTGTATAAGAGAAGAGTCTTGTCCTAGATCTAGACCCCACGTTGTTTATTCTACCTACACCCCTATTTAATTTTTTAAATTTTTGAATTCAATTTATTTAATTCAAACTTGAACCCAAGTCTCGAGGCTGTTGAATCCACTTTTTTCTCTTTCCTCCCTCTTATTCTAAAGGGAAAAAAGAGAAAGGGGGGCGAAGGATTAGTCACAAATAGTTAATTGTGTCTCGAATTTTCGTTATTTGTTACCGTGTCAATAACTAGAATTAAAAAAAGGGAATGTCAACGCATCTGGGAAAAAACGATTGATCTCTATCAATAGACCCGCCAAAGACCCGAACCATAGAGTACTTAATACCGGTGCCACGGAAAGATAAGTTTTTAGATCTCGCATTGAAAAAGCTCCTTCCTTCTTTTTTTGTAAAAAAAAATCTATTTTATTGTAATAGAAAATAGTAATACATATATGATCAGATGCATATGCAGTTAAGAACCTTGTACACGTAATACCTAAATTTCAATGTACAACTATCCGGCGAATAATATAATATTTTTTTCTTAAAACATAAAAAAACGTTCCCCTCTTCCCGAGCATTCCCGAAAACTACTCATTTCTTTTTACAATAGGTTACGTTCCGTATTTCATACGTATATAAGTCTTTTACTATTTACTATTATTAAAGAAATTTAAATTATATTAAAATTAAAATATTAATATTAAATAGGACCAAAAAAACGAAATGCCCATAGAATATCAATCGAGGAAATAATGGTGTGGAAAACAAGACAGGAATTCTCTACAATGACACTGTAGACCAATTGAAGGGATGTAGCGCAGCTTGGTAGCGCGTTTGTTTTGGGTACAAAATGTCACAGGTTCAAATCCTGTCATCCCTACCTATTACTTCTCCGTTGAGCAGTAACGAGGGATTCATTGAAATCGATTCAAATTGAACATATATAATTGTTCATTCAAAGATGTATTGGGGTTAAAAAAAGTGTCTTTACAGCCTTGTCTTTTCTGATAAGAAAGCGCTCTTAGTTCAGTTCGGTAGAACGCGGGTCTCCAAAACCCGATGTCGTAGGTTCAAATCCTACAGAGCGTGATTTCGTCCTTATTTTTCTTAGATCCAATTAGACTGAAAGAGCTTCACTAACTTGAACCACAATTTTAATATTTTAATTTGACCTCCTTTGTATTAAATAAAGTAGGAGGAGGTCAATCAAAAAAAGAGAAAGAGATAGTAATTAATCAAAGGTCCGACTGATCACCGCGCCTATATTGTAAATATGCAGTTACGAATAATCCAGCCAAAGTAACAGGAATTAGACCTAACACGATTCCAAATAGAAAAACTTCAATCATTGCAATTTGTTTGAAAGGAGAAAAAGGAGGTAATATCTATACCTAAATATTACTCCGAATTACCATGAATCTCAATGACCAAGAATTGGCAATTTATACGGAATCATGTCGAAAGATTTCTTTTTAGAAATTTTTCATTTCAAATACTAATTTCAGATAAGTCGTATCTTGCTCAGACCAATAAATAGAGCCGAGGTTACCGTTAAAGCCGCTAGTAGAAAACCGAAATAACTAGTTATAGTAGGCATGAAGGAGCTAAATGGAATATGTTCTTTTTATACATATGTTTCTAAAAAAGCACGTACCTAAGCTTCCTTTTTCCAAAAAAGGAGATACGCAAAAATACCAATTGAAAGTTTTTGATTCATCTATCATTATAGACGGTACTAACAAAGAGAAAGTGACGGG